TAGATATCAACAAAAACTCTATTCCGCGTGCAAATATGATGGTGTTTTTTTATGAAACACCTCAAAAGCCCCTTATTGGATTTGAACCGATGACTTACGCCTTACCATGGCGTTACTCTACCACTGAGTTAAAGGGGCCCTTTAGATATTTTAAATCTATATATATAATATTTTTTTTTATTATATATAGTTAATTCTTTGCTGAGTCACCACTTATATACATAAATACTTATTATTATATACATAGAATATACCTAGAAAATCGATTCTATTTATATATTATAGAAATATACATAAGTAGGCAGCTAGCCACTCGTTTCTAAATGCGATATATGGGGTTTGTTTACCTTAAACCTCCTTTTTTTGAGTAGCTAAAGCACGTCCTGAACAGATCCTTTGAATTACTTATTATTTATATTTCCTACGCTAATTTAAAAAATTTAATCCTTTATATTTTATATTAAGAATAACAAAATTCGAAAATTCGAACGGATTTTTTTATCGTTTTCTAGTTTATAGATTTAATATCGAATGGTTTGAATGAATTATTAAAAAAAGGAAATGACAGGATGTAATCATGTTATTGTTATTTAAATTTTAACAATAATATATACGATTATATTGACAATTTCAAAAAACTGTTCATACTATGAACATAGTATGATGGCAGTTGGGTACGTATGCCCCCATCGTCTAGCGGTTCAGGACATCTCTCTTTCAAGGAGGCAGCGGGGATTCGACTTCCCCTGGGGGTAGGGTACTACAAAAGGAAGTTGATCGTGTATTATGTATTTCAATAAGCCTAATCAATAAACCTATAATTGAATAGATTCTTCCTGGGTCGATGCCCGAGCGGTTAATGGGGACGGACTGTAAATTCGTTGGCAATATGTCTACGCTGGTTCAAATCCAGCTCGGCCCAAAAGCTCTCTCATCCACTAGTGAGATGAAGATATTTGTCCTCCCAAAACGGCCGACATGGAGAATAAAAGAGTCGATTTTTCTTTTTTTTCATTTGTTACAGGAAATTGAAATAATGATCTAGATCATTATCTATCCTATGGGATAATTTAAACTAAAGAAAATTGACTAGTAATTCGTGTTGTTCTCACTCAAGTACATATTCATACAGAGATCCGTATATCACTAATAACTCCCTTCTATATATCACTAATAACTCCCTTCTCTATTAAAATAGATTAGAATTATAAGAAAAAAATTCGAACTCTAAATGTTTTGAATCAAATCATAAAAATTTTTTTTACCTTCTTAGTTCTTTGGGATTGTAGTTCAATTGGTTAGAGCACCGCCCTGTCAAGGCGGAAGCTGCGGGTTCGAGCCCCGTCAGTCCCGACGGATCCAATAACCAAAGATCAAAAAAGTATCTCATGTTTCTTTTTAGACCCCGTGTAATGTAAAATGTAATAAGAAAAATGTAAATTTAGACTCGAATTTAAGTTCTATCAAAAAAAGAGTAAACACTAAAAAAAAAGGAAAAAAAAAGAAAGGTTTTTTAGAACTTAACCCCTTGTAGTCTGTTTTTTCTATATTCTTTTTTTTTGTAACCAATAGAAGTCTAAAAGAAAAAGAAACGTGGTCAGACTTCGTTAGATGATTGGTTGTACAAATAAAATATTAAAAAAGAATGCTATCTTGATTCGATCACGAATTCTATAATATATTTTTTTCAGTATGGATAAAAGATTATCCTATGTTATACTATTCAATTTGCGACGGCGAATTGATATGATAGTTCATATATTGTTATTCATGATATTAATCCTATTCAATATCATCAAAATGGAATACATTCCATATGAATTTACAGGTGACATTTTGATCATCTCTATGGGATTAAATCCCGAGTTATTGCGAACTAAAAAAAACTATTAAATTATGGAAGTAAATATTCTTGCATTTATTGCTACTGCGCTCTTCATTCTAGTTCCTACTGCCTTTCTACTTATCATTTATGTAAAAACGGTCAGCCAAAATGATTAGTTTGACTGAAAATGGACTTCTTCGTTCTTTATCGCAGGCTAGAATCATCAGTATTTGAGTCGATTTGGTAGTAGTATGGTAGAAAGCAAAATTTTCTTTCTTTCTACCATAAAATTTTTTAGTTATTATATTAGTATTAGATTTTTCGTTTTTTTGTCGTGTATAAAAAAGTTGTACTATACTAAAGATACAGACTTCAAATTTTGAATATTGACTAATCTTGTCTATCTTATGTACATATTGATCCTAATTCTATTGTTTTGCTACACTAATCTATTTGATCGATTTGTATTGATAGTGATTCTGATCAATCTAAAATAATCGAAAGGCAACTCTGACTTTTTTTTTACAGTTCAAATTCTTATATTTCTAAAAAAAAAAGACTAGTATCTGTCGAAAGAATCAAAGAAATAAACAGAAATAAACATGGCCATTTAAAAAAGATCCGTTTGATTAACATTAGTATCTTTAAAAAGACTTTATGGAGTGATCTAAAAAACAATTTATAAGGTTTGATTACCCAACTAAAAACTCAATTAGTTAAAATTAGCTAAGTTAAGTAGTATTTCTAGAGTCCACTTCTTCCCCATACTACAAGTGAAAGAGAAAATGTAAAGACTACCATTAAAGCAGCCCAAGCGAGACTTACGATATCCATGTGAATTTTGTCCCCTATTTCTATAAATATGAAGGAATTATTCCATTATTGTTTACTAATAATAGTGAAATCAAGGGTACAGAGTCAAAAAATTTTGAGAACTATTTATTAATTTAATCAACCAACCCCAAAAATGAACGTACATATACAAAATTCCTACATGATTTTTACCCGGTTACTGAAAAGAGGTTTTGTCATAATTGAATACCTAAGTACTAATAGATTTTTTGAGTTTGTATACAAATTATATCCCGCTTTTCTGCCATTACTAACTACTAATTTAGTTAGTATATTACCTCGCACCGAAGTGGCTCCAATAGGAGTGTAAGGGAATCGAGACGTTTTGATAGCCCTTACACTCCTATTGCTTATTACTTAATAAAAATTTCCTTGAATTCGAGATACAAAGCTTTAGAACCCACTAGATGCTTAGAATCAAGTACGTATCAAGAGACCCTAAGGGATTAGGATATTTCTTTTTTTTTTTTAACAGGCGACACCCGGATTTGAACTGGGGAATAAAGGATTTGCAGTCCTCCGCCTTACCACTCGGCCATGCCGCCAAAATAAAATATAGATTACCTTTTGGGGATGGATTAATTAACTTTTTATTGTACTTGCGTTTTGAATCCCATTTCCTTAATTCCCTTCCTACTAACAAAAAGCTTTTCTTTTTTTATCCATACCCAAAATATGGACTTTCGCAAAAGTCAAAAGTCATAAGAAATTGGAACCGTTAACTATTTTGGAATTCCTGAACGAGTCTTGGATTCTGACTTCAAATCATGTTTCCCTAATGACATAGTCAAATCGAAACAGTAACTAATAATTATTAGTTACTGTTTCGATTTGACTTTTTTTCTTTTTCTCAATTTCAATTATAACAACAATTATGCCTATATGTAAACCCCGGAACCATAACAGAAATTACACAGAGCGTATCTTATATACGATATATAGAAGATATTGGGGCACGGATCTCAATTTAACGCTTTGCTTTACAATATAAATAAGCCTAAATGAAATTAAGATTTAAAATTTTACGAAAGAGTACTAAAATAGATCTTGTCTCTGCAAATAGGGTTTTTTAACAAAAACCTATTAAGTAATCAAAAAACTCTATACTGTTTCTGATTATTCTTATCTCGGTAAAGGGATCAAATCCTGTCATCTCTTTATCCAATCGGAATAATATTATAATAATGGTATAAATGGAATCGAATTAAAGAAATATAATTAATCAGCATAATTCTTTTAAACAGAATGTTTTATCAACCTCTTTACTCTTATATACGTTGCAAATTTCAATTTGAATATGAGTAGCCAATTTTCTCTATTCCTCCTTTCATACGTATTTCATACATTCCATATATATGGAATGTATGTGTAAAATTTTATGCGATTTAGTAAACAGAATATAAATTCCATCCGAGCTAGATCGATCTTTATTATTCAATAAGGAATGATCCAAAAGTGGGATTTTTAAACAAATGAGGAATTGGGTTTAAATGTTACAAGAGGGAAATGAACTGATGTCTACAATACCCGGGTTTAATCAGATACAATTTGAAGGATTTTGTCAGTTCATTGATCAGGGCTTACCGGAAGAGCTTTATAAGTTTCCAAAAATTGAAGATACAGATCAAGAAATGGAATTTCAATTATTTGTGGAAACATATCAATTGGTAGAACCCGTGATAAAAGAAAAGGATGCTGTGTATAAATCACTTACGTATTCTTCTGAATTATATGTATCCGCAGGATTCATTTTGAAAACCGGCCGGGAGATGCAAGAACAAAAAATTTTGATTGGAAACATCCCTCTAATGAATTCCCTGGGAACTTTTATAGTAAATGGAATATACAGAATTGTGATCAATCAAATATTGCAAAGCCCCGGTATTTATTACCGGTCGGAATTGGACCATAACGGAATTTTGGTCTATACCGGCACCATAATATCAGATTGGGGAGGAAGATCAGAATTAGAGATTGATAGAAAAGCAAGGATATGGGCTCGTGTGAGTAGGAAACAGAAAATATCTATTCTAGTTCTATCATCAGCTATGGGTTCGAATCTAAAAGAAATTCTGGATAATGTTTGTTACCCGGAAATTTTATTGTCTTTCTTGAATGATAAAGATAAACCAAAATTTGGGTCAAAGGAAAATGCCATTTTGGAGTTTTATCAACAATTTGCTTGTGTAGGGGGGGACCCGGTATTTTCGGAATCTTTATGTAAAGAATTACAAAAAAAATTCTTTCAACAAAAATGCGAATTAGGAAGGATTGGTCGACGAAATATGAACCGTCGACTGAATCTTGATATACCCCAAAACAATACGTTTTTGTTACCGCGTGATATATTGGCAGCTACGGATCACTTGATTGGAATGAAATTTGGAATGGGTACACTTGATGATATGAATCATTTGAAAAATAAACGTATTCGCTCTGTAGCAGATCTCTTACAAGATCAATTCGGATTGGCTCTGGTTCGTTTAGAAGATGTGGTTCGAGGAACTATATGTGGAGCAATTCGGCATAAATTAATACCGACTCCTCAGAATTTGGTAACTTCAACTCCATTAACAACGACTTTTGAGTCTTTTTTTGGATTACACCCATTATCTCAAGTTTTGGATCGAACTAATCCATTGACACAAATAGTTCATGGACGAAAATGGAGTTATTTGGGCCCCGGGGGATTGATAGGGCGAATGGCCAGTTTTCGGATACGCGATATTCACCCTAGTCACTACGGGCGTATTTGCCCAATTGACACATCTGAAGGAATTAATGTTGGACTTATTGGATCTTTAGCAATTCATGCAAGAATGGGTCTTTTGGGGTCTCTAGAAAGTCCTTTTTATCCAATTTCTGAGAGATCAACAATGGTACAGATGCTTTTTTTATCGCCAAGTAAAGATGAATACTATATGGTATCTACGGGGAATTCTTTGGCACTGAATCAAGGTATTCAGGAAGAACAGGTTGTTCCGGCTCGATACCGTCAAGAATTCCTGACTATTGCGTGGGAACAGGTTCATCTTCGAAGTATATTTCCCTTCCAATATTTTTCTATTGGAGCTTCCCTCATTCCTTTTATCGAACACAACGATGCAAATCGAGCTTTAATGAGTTCTAATATGCAACGTCAAGCAGTTCCGCTTTCTCAGTCCGAGAAATGCATTGTTGGAACCGGATTGGAACGCCAAGCGGCCCTAGATTCTGGGGTTCTCGCTATAGCCGAACATGAGGGAAAGATCATTTATACCGATACTGATAAGATCCTTTTTTCAGGTAATGGGGATATTCAAAGCATTCCATTAGTAATGTATCAACGTTCCAACAAAAATACTTGTATGCACCAAAACCCCCGGATTCCGCAGGGTAAATGCATTAAAAAGGGACAAATTTTAGCAGATGGTGCCGCTACAGTTGGGGGCGAACTAGCTTTGGGCAAAAACATATTAGTGGCTTATATGCCGTGGGAAGGCTACAATTTTGAAGATGCGGTACTCATTAGTGAGCGTCTTGTATATGAAGATATTTATACTTCTTTTCACATACGGAAATATGAAATTCAGACTTATGTGACAAGTCAAGGACCCGAAAGGGTCACGAGCGAAATACCGCATTTAGAAGCCCATTTACTCCGCAATTTAGACAAAAGTGGAATTGTGAGGTTGGGATCATGGGTAGAAACGGGTGATATTTTGGTAGGTAAATTAACACCCCAGATGGCAAAAGAATCTTCGTATGCTCCCGAAGATAGATTATTACGAGCCATACTTGGCATTCAGGTATCCACATCCAAAGAAACTTGTCTAAAACTTCCTATAGGTGGTAGAGGTCGAGTTATTGATGTGAGATGGATCCAGAAGAAGGGGGGCTCTAGTTATAACCCAGAAAAAATTCATGTATATATTTTACAGAAACGTGCAATAAAAGTTGGCGATAAAGTAGCCGGAAGACATGGAAATAAAGGTATCATTTCAAAAATTTTGCCTAGACAAGATATGCCTTATTTGCAAGATGGAAGACCTATTGATATGGTCTTTAACCCATTAGGAGTACCCTCACGAATGAATGTAGGACAGATATTTGAATGTTCGCTCGGGTTAGCGGGAGGTCTGCTAGATAGACATTATCGAATCGCACCTTTTGATGAGAGATATGAACAGGAGGCTTCGAGAAAACTAGTGTTTTCTGAATTATATCAAGCCAGTAAACAAACATCGGAGCCGTGGATCTTTGAACCCGAGTATCCGGGAAAGAGTCGACTATTTGATGGAAGAACAGGGGATCTTTTTGAGCAACCTGTTATAATAGGAAATCCTTATATATTGAAATTAATTCATCAAGTTGATGATAAAATCCATGGACGTTCTAGTGGACATTATGCACTTGTTACACAGCAACCCCTTCGAGGAAGAGCCAAGCAAGGAGGACAGCGCGTAGGAGAAATGGAAGTTTGGGCTCTAGAAGGATTTGGTGTTGCACATATTTTACAAGAGATGCTTACTTATAAATCGGATCATATTAAAGCTCGCCAGGACGTACTTGGTACTACGATCATTGGGGGAACAATACCTAACCCCGAGGATGCTCCAGAATCTTTTCGACTGCTCGTTCGAGAACTACGATCTTTGGCTCTGGAACTGAACCATTTCCTTGTATCTGAGAAAACCTTCCAGATTAATAGGATGGAAGCTTAATCGGAATAAATTAAACATTTTTCTTCTATGATCGATCAGTATAAACATCAACAACTCAGAATTGGGTTAGTTTCGCCTAAACAAATAAGTGCTTGGGCCACAAAAATCCTACCTAATAGA